CAAAGGCTCAATGCGCGCTCAAAGGCGTAAAACAGTTATTTGGAAAACCTTTCAAGCAAACGTACACTCCCTTCCTTTTTTGGACAGAATCGACAAAGATGTTTATTTTTCTTTTGATATGTTGAGGCCGATAAAAAAAAAATTTCAACATTGGCTATGGAAAAAGCCAGAATTCAAAATTTCAGACTATAGAGAGAAAAAATCAAAAGATAAAAAAAAAGAAGAAGAAAAAAGAAGGGAGAATGCACGTATAGAAATAGCGGAAACCTGGGATAGCATTGTAGTTGCTCAAGTAATAAGAGGTTTTGTATTAGTAATCCAATCAATTCTGAGAAAATATATTATATTACCCTCATTGATAATAGTTAAAAATATTGGTCGTATACTATTATTTCAATTTCCTGAATGGTCGGAGGATGTAAAGGATTGGAAAAGAGAAGTGCATGTTAACTGCACTTATAATGGTGTTCAATTAGCAGAAAAAGAATTTCCGAAAAACTGGTTAATAGACGGTATTCAGATAAAGATCCTATTTCCTTTTCGTCTGAAACCTTGGCACAAATCTAAGCTTAAGCTACGAAACAATTATAAGGATCCAATGAAAAAGAAAGAACAACAAAATGATTTTTGTTTTTTAACAGTTTGGGGAATGGAAACTGAACTTCCTTTTGGTTCGCCCAGAAAACAACTTTCGTTTTTTGAACCTATTTTTAAAGAACTCAAAAAAAGACTTATAAAATTAAAAAAGAAATGTTTTAGAATTCTAATAATTTTAAAAGAAAGAACAAAATTATTTCTAAATGTCTCAAAAGAAAGAAAAAAATGGGTTATTAAAAATATTGTATTTCTAAAAAAAATAATAAAAGAACTTTCAAAAATGAACCCAATTCTATTAGTTGGATTAAGAGAAATAGAACTATATGAATTGAGTGAAAGCAAAAAAGAAAAAAATTTGATAATCGATAACGAGCTAATTCATGAACCGTCCATTAACATTCAATCTACAAATTGGACAACTTTTTCATTAACAAAAAAAAAAATACAAGATCTAACTAATAGAACAAACACAACCATAAATCAAATACAAAAAATTTCAAAAGACAACAAAAAAGGATTTCTAAGTCCACATATAAATATTAGTTCTAATAAAATGAGTTATAATGATAAAAGATTGGAATCACCAAAAAATATTTTGCAGCTATTAAAAAGAAGAAATGTTCGACTAATCCGTAAATCAAATTATTTTATAAAATTTTTCATTGAAAGAATATATAGAAATATATTTTTATTTATCAGTAATATTCCTAAAATAAATGCACAACTTTTTTTTTATTTTTTTGAATCATTAAAAAAAATTGTTAATAAAACCAGTTCCTATAATAACTATATTTACAATAATGAAAGAAATCAAGAAAAAATTGATAAAACAAATCAAAAGATAACGCAGTTTATTTCGACTATAAAAGAGTCACTTTCTAATATTAATAATAAGAACTTGGAAACTTTTTGTAATTTATCTTATTTGTCACAAGCATATGTCTTTTACAAATTATCACAAAGCCGGGGTTTTAACTTTTTTAATTTATATAAGTTAAGATTAAGATCTGTCTTTCAATATAATGGAGCTTTTCTTTTTCTTAAGAATGAAATAAAGGATTATTTTCTTGGAACACAAAAAATATTTCATTCCGAATTAAGACATAAGAACATCCCCAATTATGAAATAAATCAATGGAAAAATTGCTTAAGGGGTTATTATCAAAATAATTTATCTCAGTCTAGATTAGTACCACAAAAAGGTATAAATATAGTAAATCAACACTCTATAGCTCAAAATAACCATTTAAACAAATATGATTCATATGAAAAAAATCCATTAATTAACTCCGAAAAAAAAAATGTTAAAAAAAAATATAGATATGATCTTTTATCATATAATTTTATTAATTATGAAGATAAGAAAAACTCATCTATTTATGGATTACCATTACAAGTAAATAATAACCAAGAGATTTTTTATAATTATACCGAACATAAACGAAAATTATTTAATATGCTGGTAGGTATCCCTATCAATAATTATCTAGTAGAAGATAATATTATAGATATAAAGAACAATCCGGATAGAAAAAATTTCGATTGGATAATTCTCAATTTTTGTCTTAGAAAGAAAATGGATATTAGGGCCTGGATCAATATGGATACTGACGCCAACAGTAATAAATATACTAAACCTAGGGCTAATAATTATCAAATAATTGATAAAATCGACAAGAAAGATCTTTTTTATCCCACGATTCATCAAAATCAAGAAATGAATCCATCCAAAAAAAAACTTTTTGATTGGATGAGAATGAATGAAGAAATACTAAGTTGTCCCATATCGAATCTCGAACTTTGGTTTTTCCCAGAATTTTTGATACTTTATACTTCGTATAAGATTAAACCATGGTACATACCAATCAAATTTCTCCTTTTAAATCTTAATGTAAATGAAAATGCCAGTGGAAATAAAAATAAAAAAACGACTGGAAAGAAAAAAAGAGATATCTTTATATCAATATTTTCAAATGAAAAAAAATATCTTGAATTAGAAAAACAAAATCAAGTAGAAAAAGAATACGGAATCAAAACAGATTTTGAATCAACTCTCTCAAACCAAGAAAAAGATATTGAAGAAAATTATGCGGTATCAAAGATGAAAAAAAATAAAAAACAATCCAGGACCAACATGGAAGCGGAGTTTGATTTCTTACTAAAAAGGTATTTGCTTTTTCAATTGAGATGGGACGATTCTTTAAATAAAAAAATGATCGATAACATCAAAGTATATTGTTCCCTGCTTAGACCGATAAACCTAAGAGAAATTACTATAGCCTCTATTCAAAGGGGAGAAATAAATCTGGATCTTCTAATGATTCAGAAAAATTTCATTCTTACAGAATTGATTAAAAAGGGAATATTACTTATTGAACCAGTTCGTCTGTCTAGAAAAAATGAAGGACAATTTATTATGTATCAAACTATAGGTATTTCGTTGGTTCATAAAAGTAAACACACAATTAATCAAAGGTATCGAGAAAAGGGCCTTGTTGATACGAAGAATTTTGATGAATTCATTTCAAAACATCAAAAGATGACTGAAAATCGAGACAAAAATCATTATGATTTGTTTGTTCCTGAAACTATTTTATCCCCTAGACATCGTAGAGAATTGAGAATTCTAATTTGTTTCAATTCTAGGAATAGAAATGGTATACCTAGCAATGCATTTTTTTGTAATGAAAATAAGGTAAAGAGTCCGGTTTTGAATAAAAACAAAATAAATCAAAATAATATAATTAGATTAAAGTTCTTTCTTTGGCCTAATTATCGATTAGAAGATTTCGCTTGTATGAATCGCTATTGGTTTGATACCAATAATGGCAGTCGTTTCAGTATGGTAAGGATACATATGTATCCGCAATTTAAAAATGAACTTAAGCGTGTACTGAAAAAAAGTGAAATACGGATTGATTTTATTTCCCGTACTATATTGCATATATGAAGACAAATAGATGCACACCTATATTGTTTTCTATTCCATTATGATACACGATACTAATTTAATGACATATCAATATCTAGAAATAATGCAAAAATCTTCTTAGTTTCTTTTTAAATTTTAGATATAATTTTTTATCTTTTGTGAGTGCAGACAACTATCTTTTTGTTTACCTATTCGAATCCAATTTTAAAATTGGAAATTATTCACAAAATTAAGATTATTGTATTGTGTATGCCAAATTAAAAAAAAAAAAATGAATAGCATTATTATTATTGATCAATAAAAATATCTAGCAAAGCAATAAGGGCCGGTGGGGGGGGAAGATTTCATTTTATGATAAAAAAGTCATTCATCTCGGTTATTTCACACGAAGAAAAAGAAAAAAACAGGGGGTCTGTTACATTTCAAATACTAAGCCTCACTAATAGGATACGAAAACTTTCTTCACATTTGGAATTGCACAGAAAAGACTATTTATCTCAGAGAGGCCTCCGTAAAATTTTGGGAAAACGCCAAAGGATGCTGTCTTATTTGTCAAAGAACAATAGAATACGTTATAAAGAATTAATTAATCAGTTAGATATTCGGGAATCAAAAACGCGTTAATTTGAATTTGAGGAAGCGTTTTGAATTATTGAATTATTTGATTTATTAGATCTTGATTTTTTTTTTTTTTAATGAACTTATTTTCGCTTTTCAGTAATTCATGAAAGAATCAATCGAGGAAAAAGAAAAACCTATGAATATACCAGCTCCAAGAAAAGACCTCATGATAGTAAATATGGGTCCCCACCACCCATCAATGCATGGTGTTCTTCGACTCATCGTTACTCTCGATGGTGAAGATGTTATTGACTGTGAACCAATATTAGGCTATTTACACCGAGGAATGGAAAAAATTGCGGAAAACCGAACAATTATACAATATCTGCCTTATGTAACGCGTTGGGATTATTTAGCTACTATGTTCACAGAAGCAATAACCATAAATGGACCGGAGTTGTTGGGAAATATCCAAGTGCCTAAAAGAGCCAGCTATATCAGAGCAATTATGTTGGAGTTGAGCCGTATAGCTTCTCATCTGTTATGGCTTGGTCCTTTTCTGGCAGATATTGGGGCGCAGACTCCTTTCTTCTATATTTTCAGAGAAAGAGAATTAGTATATGATCTATTTGAAGCTGCCACCGGTATGAGAATGATGCATAATTTTTTTCGGATCGGAGGAGTAGCGGCTGATTTACCTCACGGCTGGATAGATAAATGTTTAGATTTTTGCGATTATTTTTTAATAGGAGTTACTGAATATCAAAAACTTATTACCCGAAATCCTATTTTTTTAGAACGAGTTGAGGGAGTAGGCGTTATTGGTAGAGAGGAAGTAATAAATTGGGGTTTATCAGGACCAATGCTGCGAGCTTCTGGAATACAATGGGATCTTCGTAAAGTTGATCATTATGAATGTTACGACGAATTTGATTGGGAAGTACAGTGGCAAAAAGAAGGAGATTCATTAGCTCGTTATCTAGTCCGAATTGGTGAAATGACAGAATCTATAAAAATTATTCAACAGGCTCTAGAAGGAATTCCAGGGGGTCCATATGAGAATTTAGAAATCCGATACTTTGATAGAGAAAGGAATCCAGAATGGAATGATTTTGACTATCGATTTATTAGTAAAAAACCCTCTCCTACATTTGAATTGCCGAAACAAGAACTCTATGTGAGAGTTGAAGCTCCAAAAGGAGAATTGGGAATTTTTTTGATAGGGGATCAGAGTGGTTTTCCTTGGAGATGGAAAATTCGCCCGCCGGGTTTTATCAATTTGCAAATTCTTCCTCAGTTAGTTAAAAGAATGAAATTGGCCGATATTATGACAATACTAGGTAGCATAGATATCATTATGGGAGAAGTTGATCGTTAAAATGATAAGTCATACACCAGAAGTACAAGATATTAATTCTTTTTCTAGATTCGAATTTTTAAAAGAGACCTATGGAATTATATGGGCCTTTATTCCTATTTTTACTCCTGTATTGGGAATCACAATAGGTGTACTAGTAATTGTATGGTTAGAAAGAGAAATATCCGCAGGGATACAACAACGTATTGGACCTGAATACGCCGGACCTTTGGGAGTTCTTCAAGCTTTAGCAGATGGGGCAAAGCTACTTTTCAAAGAAAATCTTTTTCCATCTAGAGGAGAAACTCGTTTATTCAGTATCGGACCATCCATTGCGGTCATATCCATTTTAGTAAGCTATTCGGTAGTTCCTTTTGGTTCTCACCTTGTTTTAGTGGATCTCAATATCGGTGTTTTTTTATGGATTGCCATTTCAAGTATTGCTCCCATTGGCCTTCTTATGTCAGGATATGGTTCAAATAATAAATATTCTTTTTTAGGCGGTCTACGAGCTGCTGCTCAATCGATTAGTTATGAAATACCATTAACTTTATGTGTGTTATCAATATCTCTACGTGCGATTCGTTAAGACATAAATTGTTCTCTATTTCTTCTTTTCTAGGAAAAGGGCGGAATGAATTGAGTAAATATCTTCATCTTTTATTCATTATTTGGATGGATGAACTAAATCAGATAGTTATATGAGTGAAAGAAAACAGCTTATATAAAAAAGCAGTAAAAAAATTGAGTCTCATTTTCTATGTATATAGAGTTAAAGAGTTGAGCGGAAATAAACATAAGTATAAGAAAGCGTTTGCCCCAAGATTAGGTGATTAGTCATCCTGACTTGAAGCGGGTTCAAAAGATCAACCATATTGAGTTTTCACTATCGTTTGTATGTATTCTCATACATGTATTACCTTAACGGATGATTGAACAAAAACGAGTGGATGGTTAGAAACACCAAGATACACAAAGGATTAGTAATGGAGATTATGTAAAAGAATATTTCTGCATAATATACAAAGAATATTAATTGGGGCTTTACGTTAGTAGAAATGATCAGGCAGTACGCCCGACGATTCCGATCCAGAGTATGCTCCTATTCGTCGATTAAATAAATCACTATTGGAAACGAAATAATCCTTTACTTTATTTATTTTTTTTTATTTTGTAAGTCCCCCCCTTTTTCAGAAAGAGAAAGAAGAATAGAAACGAAAAAATAAAAAAGATCTTTTTTATTCTTTACTGTATACTTTTATCCTTTCCTTTCTATATCCATATTTATATAGATAGAATTCGTATCATAATTTATGAATTAATGTATATATAATTCTTTTTCGTAAGTGAAAAGGACGAGTTATTTATATTTTTACAAGTTACAAGGAGTATTTGATTGAAGAATTAAGTTATTACTCAAAAAATAAAATATTGAAATAATTATTGAAATTATTAAATAAAGGATGAGATCAATTCAGAAGTACTTTATTTTTATATTTTTAAAAATTATATATAATTATTAAAGCAGAACAGACAGAATTAAATTGGTCTAATTCGGGATCGAATGATAAATTTTGACCTTATCCATCTTATAAATATATCAAGATAAAATAAAATTGACCCGATCCTTAGATTTATTTAAGGTCCTCAAGGAGCCGTATGCGGTGAAAATCTCATGTACGGTTCTGGAATAGCGACGGTAACAGTGATGGTATCGCCGACTATGATTATCTAATAGTTCAAGTACAGTTGATATAGTTGAGGCGCAATCAAAATATGGTTTTTGGGGGTGGAATTTGTGGCGTCAACCTATAGGGTTTATTATTTTTCTAATTTCTTCCCTAGCAGAATGTGAAAGATTACCCTTTGATTTACCAGAAGCAGAAGAAGAATTAGTAGCAGGGTATCAAACCGAATACTCGGGTATCAAATTTGGTTTATTTTACGTTGCTTCCTATCTAAACCTATTAGTTTCTTCATTATTTGTAACAATTCTTTACTTAGGTGGTTGGAATATCTCTATTCCGTACATATTTGTTTTTGATTTTTTTGAAATAAATAAAACATATGGTGTTTTTGAACCCACAATTGGTATGTTTATTACATTAGCTAAAACTTATTTGTTCTTGTTCATTCCTATCACAACAAGATGGACTTTACCTAGGCTAAGAATGGACCAGCTATTGAATCTTGGATGGAAATTTCTTTTACCTATTTCTCTCGGTAATCTATTATTAACAACTTCTTCCCAACTCTTTTCACTGTAAAAGAACATGATATCCTATATTCTCAACTTGGATGAAACAAGAGAAATAAACAAACATAAAATTATTCATATATATTCACGATATGTTCCCTATGATAACCGGGTTCATGAATTATGGTCAACAAACAGTCCGAGCTGCAAGGTACATAGGTCAAAGTTTCATGATTACCTTGTCCCACGTAAATCGTTTACCCATAACTATTCAATATCCTTATGAAAAGGTAATCGCTGCGGAGCGTTTCCGCGGTCGAATCCATTTTGAATTTGATAAATGTATTGCTTGTGAAGTATGTGTTCGTGTATGTCCTATAGATCTGCCCGTCGTTGATTGGAAATTGGAAACTGATATTCGCAAGAAACAATTACTTAATTACAGTATTGATTTCGGAATCTGTATATTTTGTGGTAACTGTGTTGAGTATTGTCCAACAAATTGTTTATCAATGACTGAAGAATATGAGCTTTCTACTTATGATCGTCACGAATTGAATTATAATCAAATTGCTCTAGGTCGTTTACCAATGTCAGTAATTGACGATTATACAATTCGAACAATTCTGAATTCTCCTCAAATAAAAAATAAGTAAATCCTTGATTAAAGAAAAATTTTGAATCACTAAGGTTCATTAAAGAAATGAGTTTTTTCATTTTGTTTGGTCTGAATAACTACAAATCTCAACTATATGATTGGTTGGTAAAAAGTACGTCTCAATTTGGATTGAAAGGATTGAAAATTCATTAATTAATATATCTGACATTATTTCGAAATGTATAGTTTCGGATTCGAACTACTCTATTCAGATAAAACAAAAAATTAGTCCAATAACTGTACCCCACATTAATTCACACCCCTTAGGATTTAATTCAATTAGAAATTTCTTACGAATCATCAACAATTTTTTCTGGTCTGGTCTCAATAAGGTCATGAAAAACATTTCAATTTATTTATCTCTTATTTTACATAAAATGGATTTGCCTGGACCAATACATGATTTTCTTTTAGTCTTTCTGGGATTAGGTCTTATCTTAGGAGGTATAGGAGTAGTATTACTTACCAACCCAATTTATTCTGCCTTTTCGCTGGGATTAGTTCTTGTTTGTATATCCTTATTATATATTCTATCAAATTCATATTTTGTAGCCGCCGCACAACTCCTTATTTACGTGGGAGCTATAAATGTTTTAATCATATTTGCTGTGATGTTCATGAATGGTTCAGAATATTACAAAGATTTTAATCTTTGGACCGTTGGGAATGGGTTTACTTTGCTGATTTGTACAAGTATTTTTGGTTTACTAATAACTACTATTACGGATACATCATGGTACGGGATTATTTGGACTACAAGATCAAACCAGATTATAGAGCACGATTTGATAAGTAATAGTCAACAAATTGGAATTCATTTATCAACAGATTTTTTTCTTCCATTTGAATTCATCTCAATAATTCTTTTAGCCGCTTTGATAGGTGCAATTACCGTGGCGCGTCAATAATAAATCTATAAAATTAAAATTGGTAACAGCAATCTAAATTAAACTTCATTCTGTGTTATCACATTTATTTACCTTCAATTAGAATTTAAAATTGTTTATGTCTAAAATCTAAAATCGAAATTCTTTTACTTTTTTTTATTCGATCTATTACCAATATATTTCTTTATTCCGTACTTTTTATATTATAGTCAATCCTTTCTATTATTGTTCATATTATATTGAAATGAATCGAAATTGATAAGGAGTTGGTCAATGATGCTCGAACATGTACTTGTTTTGAGTGCCTACTTATTTTCTATCGGTATCTATGGATTGATCACCAGCCGAAATATGGTTAGAGCTCTTATGTGTCTTGAACTTATACTAAATGCGGTTAATATAAATTTTGTAACATTTTCTGATTTTTTTGATAGTCGCCAATTAAAAGGAAATATTTTTTCCATTTTTGTTATAGCCATTGCAGCCGCTGAAGCCGCCATTGGACCAGCTATTGTTTCGTCAATTTATCGTAATAGAAAATCAACTCGTATCAATCAATCGAATTTGTTGAATAAGTAGTATGAATGATAAGTAGTATTAACCATACAAATTAGAATATTCATAAATTCGACTTAGTGTGTATTATACATAATGTATGATCGTGTTTGCGAAAATATAAGAAATTAAAGTATCTTGGTTCTCTCCCATGAGTTGATCCGGAAGTAGATTGATTATAAAAATTCTGGTAAATCTAAATCATTGATTCATCTGGTATCTAAATATATGAGTCATTTACATATAAGTTTACTAG